AATGACTGAGATCCTTTTTTATCAAACCACGTATCTTTTAACAGATTTATTACTAGTCTCATTCGAATTTGAAAATTAAATTTAGTTGTATTTTTTTCTAGTTTGACTATCAATTTATTAGTCAAAAGTACAATCCTGGTATTTTATTACATGTAAATCAAGTTATAGAATGCCGAAAATAAAGGTCTTTTAGATTCTTTTTTTATTTTATTAAGTTTGATTTGATTTTGATGACATGCAGATTCTAAAGATATAACTTTGAGAGATAAACAACGCGAACCAATAGTTCCCAACCAAAAATTAATTTTTGGTTTTATGGCATATTTTGTTATTTCGAGTCATTTTTGATCCAGTTTTCATGGATCTTTGACATATCTATATTTCTTTTTTATGAAGAGAATATTATATTATTTAGAGAAAAAATAGATAATGAATAAGAATAATAATAGAACAATAGATGTCTTTCACATCCAACTATAACAATGAGTAACTTCTTCATTTTTAAATGGCAGTTCCAAAAAAACGTACTTCGATATCAAAAAAGCGTATTCGTAAAAATATTTGGAAAATGAAAGGCTATTGGGCGTCGTTAAAAGCTTTGTCATTAGGGAAATCTCTTTCTACCGGGAATTCAAAAAGTTTTTTTGTACGACAAACAAATAAGTCCTAAAATATTGGAATAATCCAAATTTGATTCAAAGTTCATATTAATATGAAATAGAATAGAATCTTAATGTTATGTCTAAAAGAATAATTCTTCTATTTTCTGAATTCTAAATCTAAAAATATAAATAAAAAAATAAATACAATTTTTTATTTTTTTTGTATGTTTTCACTCATATTTTGGTGGTGGGGAGTCTTTTTTCCCCATCGACCTTTACAATTCCAATAAATAAAAATTTTTCTCTTTTTCGGGAAGGGCAGATTGTTGAAACTAATGGATTCCATGTTAAAAACTAACTTCTTAATTTATTGCATTTAGCATATGTAATGGATTTACCATATATTTCCAATTGTCAGATCATCAATAAAAGAATCAATAAAAGAACTTGATTGTTGAGATATTATTATATTATATACAATTTGCAGTACTCCAAATACAAAATAGTTTTAGATTCATTGAGAAAATTTCTTTTTTGTTTCAAATTTATGATTATGAAATCAGATAAACCAGAAATAATGACATGACAATAAGCGTAAAAAATGAAAAAAGTTTTTTTATTCTAGCGAGAGATTTCTATAGCTGCAAGAGTTCGATTTTAGAATCGCATAAACTACGTAAAAAGCCCTAAGATAAATGGACACTTAAAGAAAAATAAATGAAACCAATGAATCTTCAAATCTTCAAATTGACTTTTGAACTCATTTTTTTTTATCAATTTAATTTTTACTAAAAAAACATATTTGATTGAATTGACTTGTTCAATCTCGACTATTGAATATAAATAGGCTATTATGAATTCGAGCAAGCCGCTATGGTGAAATCGGTAGACACGCTGCTCTTAGGAAGCAGTGCTAGAGCATCTCGGTTCGAGTCCGAGTGGCGGCATGCCATCTTCTAAACGAGATCCAATAGATCCTATAATAAAAATAAATTAAATTCCCAATAATTAATATTAATATGGGGGATCCCCACCTTTTTTCTTTTTTATGATATTTTCAACTTTAGAGCATATATTAACTCATATTTCCTTTTCTATTGTTTCAATTGTGATTACAATTCATTTGATAACCTTATTGGGCAATGAAATCATAAAACCAAATGATTCGTCAGAAAAGGGGATGCTAGCTACTTTTTTATGTCTAACAGGATTATTAATCACTCGTTGGATTTATTCGGGCCATTTCCCACTAAGTGATTTATATGAATCATTAATTTTTCTTTCATGGAGTTTCTCCCTTATTCATATAGTGCCCTATTTAAAAAAACGAAAAAATTATTTAACCACAATAACTGCCTCAAGTACTATTTTTACCCAAGGCTTTGCTACGTCGGGTCTTTTAAATGAAATACATAAACCCACAATATTAATACCCGCTCTACAATCGGAGTGGTTAATAATGCACGTAAGTATGATGATATTGAGCTATGCGGCTCTTCTTTGTGGATCATTATTATCAGTAGCACTTCTAGTCATTACATTTAGAAAGATTTTTTATAGTTCTAAAAGTAATAATTTATTAAAATTAAATGAATCTTTTTCATTTGGTGAAATCCAATACAATAATGAAAGAAATAATATTTTTAAAAAAACTTCTTTTTTTTATGCTAAGAATTATTACAAGGCCCAATTGATTCAACAATTAGATTATTGGAGTTATCGTGTGATTAGCCTAGGATTTATCTTTTTAACCATAGGGATTCTTTCAGGAGCAGTATGGGCTAATGAAGCATGGGGATCATATTGGAGTTGGGATCCAAAGGAAACTTGGGCTTTTATTACTTGGATCGTATTCGCAATTTATTTGCATACTCGAACAAATAAAAATTTGCAGGGGA